CAGATGCGAAGAAGAACAAAAGGCCTTGGACGCGCAATGGATCCTGAAGCACTATTTCTGCATCTCCCTGACCAAACCCGCCCACATTAGGATTGCTTGTTAATGGTTGATCAAGCTTGATCGATTCCCCCTCTGAAACAAGAAGTTCTGGCCCAGGAGGTATAATATCAATCACTTGGCGTCCATCCGACGCATCGACGATGGATATTTCATATCCCCCCTTTTCTTTACGTAGTATTTTTTTTACTATGCCTGTTGACGTAGCATTATAAACCGTATTGTTACTCTTGCTACCATCAGGATAGATTTGTCCCCTTCCTCGGTTTCCCCCTACATATATGGGATATTTTAAGAAATGAACGTCTTTTTTCGTAGCGGGATCGGGGGAAAGAATGGGAAAGACAATTTCACTATATTTCTTACCGGGAACAGGGCCTATCACAAGAATATTTTTTTTATTGGGACGATAACTCTGAAAAGATAGATTTCCTATCTTTTCTTTCAACTCAGGAGAAATACGGTCGGGCGGCGCTAATTCAAATCCCTCGGGCAAAATAAGAACAGCGCCTACATTCAACCCTCCCTTTTTCCCATTAGCAAGAACTTGTTTCAGCTGCATATCATAAGGGATTCGAAGAACTGCCTCAAATACAGTATCGGGAAGCACAGCTTGTGGAACTTCAATATCCACGGGCTTATTAGCTAAATGACAATTAGCACATACAATTCGTCCAGTTGCTTCCCGCGGGTTTTCATAACCCTGTTGCGCAAAAATGGGATATGCATTTGAAATGGATGTCCGAGTTATTACGTATATCATGATCGATACAGAAATCGATCGAATCATCTGTTCCTTTAACCAAGAAAAAGTATTTCTATTTTCCATGTCCAATCGCGGATCCCGGAATTTCTACAATAAATTAGATAGGTAGCTAACCTAATCTAGTTCCCTATACACGAGTCTGTTGTCATTCTACTGCAATAGTTGTACTGGAATGATGAATACCTTGAGCAGGTAGAAATAGAAAGAATTTTGCTAAAAAGGAAAGCGCTTTCCTTCTAAAGGAAGAAAGACGCGAATTTGATTAATATTAAGAAATCCAATGAGTGAGTTTATGCTTCACTAATTGAATAATAAATTACTACAAGCGAAGGAGATAGACGGTTTAAACAAAAAAAGACCCAAAATTTCAAAAACGTGTCTAGAATCACGGGAAAACTACAAACAAAAATAGTGAAAATTTGCTCGTTAGGAGCCCATCCAAGATCGTTGTAGACCCAACGAATTAGTAGTTCCCAACCGCGGGTGGAGTGAAATCCAACAAAAAAATCTGTGACTAAAAGAATAAAAAAAGCTTTTGTTGAGTCATTTAAGTTATAGAAGAATTCCTGAACCCAAGAATTCAAAATGACAAGTTCCTCTTTACCCAGAAAAAAAGAACCACTTAGAATAGCCAAACAGATTAGATTCGTCGAGAAATGCAAAATTATATGGAGATGATCCTCATTATCTATTTCGGCCAATCTTATTATTTCCTTGTGTATTCCTATAGGAGGTTTTTGTACATGTGTCTTCGGTTTCTCTTTTATCATTTCGTCCAAGAAAAAAAGTTCTTCTAATTCTATAAATCCTTCTAGAATCCTTTTCTCTTGAATATCAGTTAAGAGAGTTTCGGATTGCCTGGTATTCCACCAATTCTTAATCCAAAGTTCCAGACATTTGTTAAAAGAGAAAGAAACTACCCAGGGTAAAAGTACGATAAATACAAGATATAGGAAAGAAGGCAATGCTTTCTTTTTTTTCATTTTTGATCTGTAAATTGAGTTGTTAATGAATCCACTTCATTCGCTGACTCTATTTCATTCGCTGACTCTATATGATAGTTCTTTTCTTTGAAGCAAAACAAAAATTCTATAACAAGGTTTGAGACCTTGTGTTTGTATCTATTTCTCTTTTTGTATATTAGTGGAATTTCTTTCTATTGGGTTCTTTCTTAGATCTAAATTATGCCATATATCTCGCTTGGACAAAACAAATTAGAAGCAATTTTCTCTTATCCGAGTTTGTTCCTTCCTTTAGATAAATACTTGGGAATCCCCTTACAATTGAAAAAAAATTGCAATTGGCACTCAAAAAACTTCAATTGGTACGCGCAAGAAATAGGCTAATTCGGCAGCTTTTTGTTCAATTTCTCGTGGAGTAAAAAACTTCTCATCAGTACGAGTCAAGGGAATGACCCCATGGCCCCGGATTTCCATATAAAGGATACGACGAGGATAAAGACCCTCTTTAACCTGAATTCTAAGTGATTGGATATCCCGCACAAGGAATCGAAAGAAGACGCGACGTTTTATTCCAGGGAATCCCCAACGAAAAATGCACACTATTCCCTCTTTTCTATCGAATCGGTCATAACCACTTCCTACATTCCACAAAATAGTGCACCACAAATAGGAGCTAATGAATAGGCCCGCGATTCCGTAGAAAGACATCACGATCCCCTGTGGAAAAAAAAGAATTTGTTGAGATGGAAATACGGATATCATATTCTTACCAAGATAACTGGAAGCCCCAACCGTTAAGAATCCCAATGAACCTAGAAAAAGAATAGAGGCCCAGAAAAAATTACCTCTTTTTCGAGAACCTTTTAGGAGTTCTATCCATATGTGTTCTGATCGCCAATTCATATTAGATATACTAAATCCAACAGCGGTTAATTGAAATTGAGAGAATAAGCTAAATGATTTTGACTTTACTTTTTTTGATTCTGAAATCACCTTCAGCAGCTAGTACTCCTGTGAAAAAAATTGGTTAGATACATTGATTTTCTATTCAAAAAAAAAAAATTCGTGGACCCACTTCACTATACTCGGCTACATATATGGATGCATTTATGCTTGTAGCCTATCTGCATCCATAGACGTTTTTCATTTGTGTGTATAAAGAGCTACGTACCCTATTATATTACTTACACTAAAAAATATCTGTATTATGATCCTGAAAATACATTGAGAAAATTTTGCCCCACCCATTCTAGACAATTTTATTTTCCTGCAGATAAAGAAATAAAAAAGCCATTCCAAATGCCGGCAATACTAAGCCTGTTAAAGGCACGAAAATAGAGGGAAAATCCGTCATAGAATAGATGTCTCAATTCAAATTTACTATTTCTATCTATTCGAAATATATCTTAAGATTCTTAAGATATAATAAAGTATATCTATTATAAGGAATATTGACTATTGTATTTTTTAGTTTGAAAAAAAAAATGAATGGAATGAATAATAAGAAAATTGCAAAAAAGGGGAACTAATTAAAAAATTTAGATTTTGCTTTTCCCACTCTCATGACCTTTCTATCCTTCTAATCAAACTTAAAATTGGATTCAAAAGAAAGCAATTGTGAAAATGAAAGAAATACCTTTTTCAGAATACCCTTTAATTTCATTCATTAAATTTAATGAAAAAGTAGAAGTGGAATAGAATAGCCCGGTTGAAGGGTAATGATCATACGTCTGTAATCCATTGTATGTCCCAGAATAGGTCCCATTCTTCTACCCTTTCCGGGTAGTCGATGGCTATTCACAGCTACTACCTTAACACCAAAGAAGAGTTCAACCCAATGCTTTATTTCTGTCTTAGTGAATCCCGATTCGACATTAGAAGTATATTGATTCTTTCCCAATAAACGAAGGCTCTTTTCTGTAAATACTGCGTATTTGATTCCATTATCGTATGATAATACTCTATTTTTCTTTTTATTTGTTTATTGTATTATACCTTTCTATATTCTAGATATATAGAATAAAAGAATCTCGATTTGTCAAGTTTCATAATCATATCAAGATCTATTTAAATTCGGCTCAATCTTTTTTTCTAAAAAAAAGATTGAGCCGAATTTAATTGCAATCAATTAGAAGAATAAGGAAGAATTACTGCATTTTGTAACTGAATTTTTTCTTTCTATTTCGCTTCTTTTTTGTTTAAACCTTCTTTATATCTACTTAATCGATGGTATCTACCGGCGCGAAGTCGAATGTGATCGCCTTCCATACTTCACAAGCTGCGGCTAGTTCAGGACTCCATTTGCAAGCTTGTCGGATAATTTCATTACCTTCACGAGCAAGATCGCGCCCTTCGTTACGAGCTTGTACACAAGCTTCTAAAGCCACCCGATTAGCTGCTGCACCAGGTGCATTCCCCCAAGGGTGTCCTAAAGTTCCTCCACCAAATTGTAATACGGAATCGTCTCCAAAGATTTCGGTCAGAGCTGGCATATGCCAAACATGAATACCCCCTGAAGCAACCGGTATAACACCTGGCATGGATACCCAATCCTGAGTGAAAAAGATACCGCGAGCACGATCCTTTTCAATAAAATCATCGCGCAATAGATCAACAAAACCTAAAGTCATTTCGCGTTCCCCTTCTAACTTACCTACTACTGTACCGGAGTGGATATGATCTCCCCCAGACATACGCAATGCTTTAGCTAATACACGGAAATGCATACCATGATTTTTCTGTCTATCAATAACTGCATGCATTGCTCGGTGAATGTGAAGAAGTAGGCCGTTGTCGCGGCAATAATGAGCCAAACTAGTATTTGCGGTGAATCCTCCGGTTAAGTAGTCATGCATTACAATAGGAACCCCTAATTCCCTCGCAAATACAGCTCTCTTAATCATTTCTTCGCATGTAGCTGCAGTCGCATTTAAGTAATGCCCCTTGATTTCACCGGTTTCGGCCTGTGCTTTATAAATAGCTTCGGCACAAAAGACAAAACGGTCTCTCCAGCGCATAAATGGTTGTGAGTTTACGTTTTCATCATCTTTGGTAAAATCAAGTCCACCGCGTAGACACTCATAACACGCTCTACCGTAATTTTTCGCGGATAATCCCAATTTGGGTTTAATAGTACATCCCAATAAAGGACGACCATACTTGTTCAACTTATCCCTTTCAACTTGGATACCATGAGGCGGGCCTTGGAATGTTTTTGAATAAGCAGGAGGAATTCGTAGATCCTCCAAACGTAGAGCACGTAGGGCTTTGAAACCAAATACGTTACCCACAATGGAAGTAAACATGTTAGTAACAGAACCCTCTTCAAATAGGTCTAATGGATAAGCTACATAACAGATATATTGACTTTCCTCCCCAGGAACGGGCTCGATGTGATAGCATCGTCCTTTGTAACGATCAAGACTGGTAAGTCCATCAGTCCAAACAGTTGTCCATGTACCAGTAGAAGATTCCGCAGCTACTGCAGCCCCTGCTTCTTCAGGCGGAACCCCGGGCTGAGGAGTTACTCGGAATGCTGCCAAGATATCAGTATCCTTGGTTTCGTACTCCGGGGTGTAATAAGTCAATTTATAATCCTTAACACCGGCTTTAAATCCAACACTTGCTTTAGTTTCTGTTTGTGGTGACATAAGTCCCTCCCTACAACTCATGAATTAAGAATTCTCGCAACGACAGGGTCTACTCGATATGCATTAGGCATAAATCAAACCTTTGCAAAAATCTTAATTTAAAAAGAAGGATATTCAATTAATATTAACTGATTAAATAAAAAAGAGAGTATGCTTAAGTTAATGAATATGGTTCATTCATATATAAAGGGTACACCCTGTGTACCTTCTATCTTATAGTAATTCTACTATAAGAATTCAATAAGAATTGATTTGTTATTGTGCTAAGTTAACATGGTTCGTTATTAAACCATGGATTTGATTCACCAAATCCATCATTATTGTATACTTTTTGATAGATATAGCGCAACCCAAACCAATCCCTAATCTTATTTTACAATTTTAGAAGTTCTTAAGTTGACAGCAATCTATGCTTCACAGTAGTATATATTTTATATATCGAAGTCCTAGATAGGAAAGTAGAGTAGGCACAGATCCTTCACAAAAGATGAAATGTATATAAAAAAAAGATTGATTGAACTTTCCAACGGACTCATTCCATGAGTAAACGATTGAATGGGATTCGCTTGGGCAACGAAATCAAGTACTAGTCCCCTTTTCTTTATTTTTTGAATTAACTAATTAATTTCCTTTTGACTTTTGGATTTTTGGATATTTTTTTTTGATTTGATTTGGCATTATTCAACAAAAAAAAAGAAAAATTTCTTTTTTTTTTTTGACAATTATGTGATAATTATGAAAACCAATCCTACTACTTCGCGTCCCGGGGTTTCTACAATTGAAGAAAAAAGCGCAGGGCGTGTTGATCAAATTATCGGACCTGTGCTGGATATCACTTTTCCTCCGGGCAAGTTGCCTTATATTTATAACGCTTTGATAGTCAAGAGTCGAGACACTGCTGATAAGCAAATTAATGTGACTTGTGAGGTACAACAATTATTAGGAAATAATCGAGTTAGAGCTGTAGCTATGAGTGCTACAGACGGGTTGATGAGAGGAATGGAAGTGATTGACACGGGAGCTCCTCTCAGTGTTCCAGTCGGTGGAACTACTCTCGGACGAATTTTTAACGTTCTTGGGGAGCCTATTGACAATTTAGGTCCTGTAGATACTAGTGCAACATTCCCTATTCACAGATCCGCGCCTGCCTTTATCGAGTTAGATACGAAATTATCTATCTTTGAAACAGGTATTAAGGTGGTCGATCTTTTAGCTCCTTATCGGCGTGGAGGAAAAATCGGACTATTTGGAGGGGCGGGAGTAGGTAAAACAGTACTCATCATGGAATTAATCAATAACATTGCTAAAGCTCACGGGGGCGTATCCGTATTTGGCGGAGTCGGGGAACGGACTCGTGAAGGAAATGATCTTTATATGGAAATGAAGGAATCCGGAGTAATTAATGAAAAAAATATTGAGGAATCAAAAGTAGCTCTAGTCTATGGCCAAATGAATGAACCGCCGGGAGCTCGTATGAGAGTTGGTTTAACTGCCCTAACTATGGCAGAATATTTCCGAGATGTTAATAAGCAAGACGTGCTTTTATTCATCGACAATATCTTTCGTTTTGTTCAAGCAGGATCGGAAGTATCCGCCTTATTAGGGCGAATGCCCTCCGCAGTGGGTTATCAACCTACCCTTAGTACAGAAATGGGTTCTTTGCAAGAAAGAATTACTTCTACCAAAAAGGGATCTATAACTTCGATCCAAGCAGTTTATGTACCTGCGGACGATTTGACTGACCCTGCCCCTGCCACAACATTTGCACATTTGGACGCTACTACTGTACTTTCCAGAGGATTAGCTTCCAAGGGTATTTATCCCGCAGTAGATCCTTTAGATTCAACCTCAACTATGTTACAGCCTCGGATCGTTGGCAACGAACATTATGAAACTGCGCAAAGAGTTAAGGAAACTTTACAACGTTACAAAGAGCTTCAGGACATTATCGCAATTCTTGGGTTGGATGAACTATCGGAGGAGGATCGTTTAACTGTAGCAAGAGCACGAAAAATTGAGCGGTTCTTATCACAACCGTTCTTTGTGGCAGAAGTTTTTACCGGTTCTCCAGGAAAGTATGTTGGTCTTGCAGAAACAATTAGGGGATTTCAACTAATCCTTTCCGGAGAATTAGATGGCCTACCCGAACAGGCTTTTTATTTGGTGGGAAACATCGATGAAGCTAGCACGAAAGCTATAAAATTAGAAGAGGAGAGCGAATTGAAGAAATGAAATTAAATCTTTATGTACTGACTCCTAAACGAATTATTTGGGATTGTGAAGTGAAAGAAATCATTTTATCTACTAATAGTGGGCAAATTGGTGTATTACCAAACCACGCCCCCATTAACACAGCTGTAGATATGGGTCCTTTGAGAATACGCCTCCTCAACGACCAATGGTTAACAGCGGTTCTGTGGAGCGGTTTTGCGAGAATAGTTAATAATGAGATCATTATTTTAGGGAATGATGCAGAACTGGGTAGTGACATTGATGCAGAAGAAGCTCAAGAGGCACTTGAAATAGCCGAAGCTAACTTGAGTAAAGCTGAGGGTACGAAAGAATTGGTTCAAGCGAAGCTAGCTCTCAGACGAGCTAGGATACGAGTCGAGGCTGTCAATTGGATTCCCCCATCCAATTGAAGACAACCCAAACCAAAGGTTTCATTGATACAAAGAAAAAGTAAAGAGGGGTAGAAAAAGTTATTAGATAGCGAAGCCAAGTAAGTCCAATGCTATCTAAGAATTTTTCTACCTACCTACTATTGGATTTGAACCAATGACTCCCGCCGTATGAAAGCAGTACTCTAACCACTGAGTTAAGTAGGCAATTTATCACCATAAAAGAATCCACATTACTTCGATCGATTATAGATCGAATCCTTTTTATAAGCAATACCGATCCGTTATTGGTATGTTATTTATGGGTATGTTATTATGTTATATAGTAAACAAATCAAAGCGATATCCTCCAGCATTAGAGAATATTCATCTTGACAAGAAATTCTATATATGTTAAGATATTTCTGATAAGGGCTATAGCTCAGTTCGGTAGAGCAACTCGCTTACACGTGCGCCAATGCTTTTCAAGGGAACTTATTATGCAATGAACATAACAGATCTTATTGCAAAATCAATGTCTTACTTCATGGATTCGAGAGAATAGGAGAACAGTAGCCTGACAAACAGTCGGTTCAGTCCGATTCAGGTGCCAATTCAGGTGCCTAATCAAATAGAACCCTATTGATTTGCTAGTTGATAAGGTGAATATCCAACCCACTCAATGCTAGGCGTAATGAGGATAAGGGCCTCCAAAAAACTTCTTTTCGTTCTATGAACTTTAAGGTGTATGAAGTCTCATAGTCAACTCTTGCGGCGGAACGATAGAGACTCCATTTCACTTAGGTTGATTTCATTTAAGCCCGAGGCATACCTAAGTCAAGGCAATCCTCCTTTGAAACACTTTGGTATTGCTCCTAGATCGATGATAATACAAATAATCAATCAGAGCACAGGGAGCCATCTTATTATCTTTCCGTAAAGAAAAACTATGGTAGATTAACTGATCTTTACATCACATCCAGTTGATGAAAGAGCCCAATGCAGAAAAATGCATGTTGGGTCTTTGAAACAGTTCGAATCATTTCGATAATAATCCGTTTGATCTGTTTTACCGAGAAGGTCTACGGTTCGAATCCGTATAGCCCTAATATATATGTCTTTTTTTAGATTTTAGGATGGATATCCAATGTTTATTTTAGTATAATTTGCTTTTCTTTATTAGTACTTGTTTATAGACTCGACGGTCATTTGCCCCATAGAATAGAGATAAAAGCTTTACCATAGGCTCATTCATCGAAAATCATAGAGACAAGAAAAGAAAAAAGAATTTCTATCAAATCAATAGAAGGAAGGATCTCTTACCTGATTTGAATTCCATCCTCCTTCAACTAGGATATGCTCTAAGTCCCTAGACTTTCCTAGAATGACTCCAATGAGTTTCTCCATTTTGTGAATTCCTATTTTGTTTGAAGTATATTAATATTAGATAAAAATATACATTATCTAAATGGATACACTTTAATTTTAATTTACTTTAATTTAAATAGTAAATAGAAAAAAAAAAAGAAAGAAAAAATAAAAAAACTGGATATTTTGTTTCATAATTCTGAAATAGTGTTCTTTTTTTTAGTATTCTTCCTCATTAGGCTGCATACATTAGTCATCCTATTAGATTCTAATCGAATTAATTAATAGTAAGTATTTTCTTTTTTATTTAATAGTCTCTGACTATCCTTAAATAAAGGATAGAGCCATTGTTTTTTCTAGAGATTCTAGGGAAAGCAAAACAAAGTGAAGCGGAAGAGTTTTCTTTGTATAAGAATTAGGTCTATACCATATCTAAATAGAAAGGAAATCCAAAAGAAAGGGAGTTGGGATTCCATTGGATGAATCCTTAAGGAAGATATGCCACAAAAGAAGCAATAAAGTAAGCGCCCTTTCTCTTTGGTTTGAACAAAACAGATTCTATTCTTGCTTCACCTAGGAAGAGAGAGAAGTTATGGA